GAAACAGAATTGCTTTTTTCGTTTCTTTGTTTCTTGTCTATAGGTAAGCTATATGTTATTCAAGGCATCAAGAGAAAACCTCAATTTTGAGGGTCCTACTTAATTTTCATTGGCTTCAGAATAGTAGAATAATTTGGAATAGTGCCCAAGATTTTTGGAAAATCTAAGTTAATGATCCATAGGTTTGGATAAAGAATTTAGGAAAGATATTTTCATACTGACACAATACAAGGACAAGTGGATGCGAAACCTATCCCTTCGAATCCAACCTTTCCCTTTAAAGAATTTAATTGGTTAGCATAATATAATATCTAATAAATAGAAAATCAAATAGTAGATAATCTGTTATGAAAGAGAGAAAACATTCTTTGAAGAATCAAGATTCGTAATCAACCCTTGCCTTGTTTACTAACTTTCTTGACCAAACTGCAAGCGTGGAACTTTGCCAGTTCTTAGGTTTCCGAAATAGTGTAATGGAAAAAGAAGTGCTTCGAATCGACTTTGATTGGTTTTCAAAAAAGGAATAAAAAAAAGTAAATTCAAGGAAGAGCTTTCCTTTTTTTAGGGATCCTTCGAAAGGTCGTAGAATGCTTTTCTTCTCCTCTTATTCCATATGGAATACAATCAATTAAAATAAGAAGGAATAGGGGAATATTCGACTGTTCGCTCCAAAAAGAAGGTTAAATCATCCTATTGAAAAAGACCAAAATAGAAAGAACTTTTTCAAATTCCATTCTTTTTTTTCACTGGGGTTAGATGATCTAGTTCTTAATATTATTACTTTACTCAATTGACAGATTACACAGCAAATCTCTTGATTCGGAATTAGGGACTCGTGTCCCATCTCATAAATCTTTTCTTTTACACTTCTGTATCTAACTCTATCTTGTTTTTTAGTATTATCTAAAATAACCGAAGAATTATGAATTTTCAATAACTTAGGTAAGTGCTTTACCAACATATGTAGTAAAAAAATAAAAGGAATTTAACTCTTTCATGCTTACTATAACTAGTTATTTCGGTTTTCTATTGGCTGCTTTAACTATAACCCCAGCTCTATTTATTGGCTTGAACAAGATACGTCTTATTTGAAATAAATTGAATGAATAAGTCAGAAAAGAAAAATCTTTCTTTTGGATTCCTGGTATTCTACGCACTAATTACCAATTCTTTTTTATCTTGGTCATTGAGATTCATGGATAATTTAGACTACTATTTAGGGATAGATCGTACCTCTTTTTTTTATCTCCTCGAACAAATCGAAATGATTGAAGTTTTTCTATTTGGAATCGTCTTAGGCCTAATTCCTATTACTTTAGCGGGATTATTCGTGACTGCGTATTTGCAATATAGGCGTGGGGATCAGTTGGATCTTTGATTGAGTAATATTTCTTTTTTGATTGACCTCCTCCAGACCAGAGAGGAGGTCAAATTGGAATTGCAATTTCTTTTGTTAAGTTATTTTATTCTGCTTCGACATAAGATAGATGGAATCACGCTCTGTAGGATTTGAACCTACGACATCGGGTTTTGGAGACCCGCGTTCTACCGAACTGAACTAAGAGCGCTTTCAAAAAGAAAATTCTTTTTCTACTCCTAATGTGTCTCACATACGTATAGTATCCACAAATTCAAGTTATACCCACTTTATAAGATGTCCTCGCTATTGCCCATAAAGAAGAAAGAAGTAATAGGTAGGGATGACAGGATTTGAACCTGTGACATTTTGTACCCAAAACAAACGCGCTACCAAGCTGCGCTACATCCCTTTTTTAATTGTTGTACAATGCCATTGTACACAATTCCTGTCTTGTTTTCCACATCCTAATTTTCTTCTTTTTCTCTATCTATATAGAACCCTCTTGTCATTTCTTCTTTTGGGTTTCATATAATCAAGGAATGGTATACATCTAAACTCCAATCAAATTTCACCTATAAAAGAAAGATTACTATTCCTTGGTAATCTATAGGAAGGGACCGTCTTTTTCGTTTTTAGTTCGGAATTTCGCCTAAACAAAAGAAATACAAACGATCTTGGGCAAGAGTATCTGATCATATATGTATTCCAATAAGGAAGGAGGATTTTCAATGCGGGATATTAAAACATATCTCTCTGTAGCACCCGTGCTAAGTACTTTATGGTTTGGGATTTTAGCAGGTTTATTGATAGAAATTAATCGTTTATTCCCAGATGCTTTGTCATTCCCTTTTTTTTCATTCTAGTTATTGCTATGCGAAGAATAGAATTCTTCGTGACATGAAAAAAAATTTCCCCTTTTCAACCCTTTTTTAGTATAGGAAGGAAAAAGAAGGAAAAGATGGATTGGGTTGGACCTTAGAGTCATGAAAAATTTGGTAAATCTCATTTTTGAAAAAAGAAATTCAATTAAAAGCAGTATCCAAGCTAAGTCAGGCCTCAGAAATCAGAGCATAGAAAGAGGCTGGGTTGGCTACTTAAACAAAAGGATTTCGAAGCAAAATCCTTGCTAATTCGACAAGGATTGTATTCTTTAATTATTTCTCTATTTTTTATTACTTAATTTAACAATTTCAAAAATGTTTTATTCTAATGGATTTTATTCTTCTTATTCGGATTCAAAATAGAAGAATAAAAGAATTTAAGTAGAAGAATTAAGTTAAGTCAATCCAAAAAGGAAAGGAGGTTCATGGCCAAGGGGAAAGATGTTAGAATCAGAGTTATTTTGCAATGTATGAGTTGTGTTCGAAAAGATGCTAATGAGGAATCGACGGGGATTTCTAGATATAGTACTCAAAAGAATCGCCACAATACACCCGGACAATTAAAATTAAGAAAATTTTGTCGTTATTGTCGCAAGCATACGACTCATGACGAAATAAAGAAATAGGAACGTCGTGTGTTCGATCTTTCCAAAGATCAAAAAGAATAAGAACTTCCTATTTAATATATAGAACATAGATAGAATACAAAATACAAATCAACTCATGTGATTTCAGGTAGATATTATTTCATATGTATAGAGGGTATTCATCTAATATATGGACCAAAGAGAGACTACTTCTTCTGGATCCAAAATTAATAAAATAAACAACTCAATTTTTTTTTCAAATTTAAAAATAAGGAATAAATCATGTATACATCTAAGCAACCTTTTCGTAAATCCAAGCAACCTTTTCGTAAATCCAAGCAACCTTTTCGTAAATCCAAGCAACCTTTTCGTAAATTCAAACAACCTTTTCGCAAATCCAAACAACCCTTTCGTAGGCGTCCTCGGATTGGCCCGGGGGATCGAATTGATTATAGAAACATGAGTTTAATTAATCGATTTATTAGTGAACAAGGGAAAATATTATCGAGACGAATAAATAGATTAACCTTGAAACAACAACGATTAATTACTCTTGCTATAAAACAGGCTCGTATTTTATCTTTTTTACCATTTCGTAACTATGAGAATGAGAAGCAATTTCAAGCTCAGTCAATTTCAATAATTACAGGTCCTAAACCCAGAAAAAATAGACATATTCCTCAATTAACCCAAAAGTTCAATTCCAATCGAAACTTAAGAAACTCCAACCAGAATTTAAGAAACAACAACCGGAACTTAAGTTCCGATTGTTGATGTTTTATTCGAAAGAGTCGGACTTATATATAAAGAAAGTTATCCAGTTTTGATTCTTGTGTTTGTTATAAGAAAGAACAATGGGGAAGAAGAAATAGTTTTATTATTTATTTCAACATGCTCGTTGATCCCTCCCGCTTAATCTTAATTTATTATATCTTCCCGGAGTTCCCTCTCCGGGAATTCGGTTTTAATTATTCCTGTATATTACTTTTTTATCCCTTTAATTGATGGTCTTTATTTTATTGGAAATTGTGTAAAGATTATTTGGATTTGATACAGCTACTTGTGCAAGCATTTTACGATTAAGAATCAATTCTTTCTTGTACAGATTATGTATTAATTTACTATAATTATTGAATACTTTATATATCCGTGTTGCTGCGTTTATCCGAGTGATCCACAAACGGCGAAAATCTCTCTTTTGCCTGCCTCTATCTCGATGAGAGGAAACAAAAGCTCTTCTTACTTGTTGAGTAATCATTCTATTAAGTCTTAAATGAGCCCCTCTAAAGTTTGAGGCAAATGAACGCATTTTTGTTCGTCGTCTCCGAGCTATATATCCTCGTGGAACTCTGGTCATTGAATCAAATTACCCTTAATGAATACCTAATGATTTCTCTTCTTTATAGCCACCTTTTTTCCCATTAATAATAAAACGGATTATTCCGATATATAAAATATTAATTCCAATGGCTTTTGCTACTATAACCTTCCCAACCACGATTTTCTATTCTACTCCCTTCAGTTATTTCGCATAGATACTAAAAAAATAGTGGGTTCCATCGTTTCTATGGTTTCTTTTTAAACGGTGAGGCCCTCTCTATACACCGGAGCCCCTTCTTTCATTTCATCAAAGGGTATTGTGAACTTGTATAGTTCACATTCTTTGGCTCTACCTATCCATTATAGAGTAAATAGCTCTTTTCACAATAAGAGTTATCCATACAGTGACGGCATTTAATTAGGAAAGTTGGCTAAGTAGCTGACCCTGTTAGTCCGTTCTTTTAAGATAAAAGAGCATAAGCCTTTTTCTTTTTATTACCATTTCCTCCGCTTAATGGATAACCATTTGCTACCAATGGGGGAATTGCTTCTTATTTCCAATCTAGATGATTGGATTTGCACCAAAGGAAACCAAAAATTCCATATACCATAGAAATCTAGGATAGAGCTTCTCTATCCTATTCACTGGTACCGATCGTGGATACTTCAAAAATTATCTTATTTGTTTGAATTCATGATCTGAACGAGTCGCACATACACCCTAGCACATGTTCCTCGACGCTGAGGACATCCCTTAAGCGCGGCCGATTTTCTAGCATTTCGTATTGGCTGTCTTGCGTTTCTAATAAGTTGTTTAACCGTCGGCATGTCGTATGTATATAGAAAAATTGGATTGGTTTAGATCGATCTTAACCTGATGATTGATCATCATGAAGTATTTCTATTAAATTGTAAAAAAACCGAATTTAGGTTTGAAATAAATTTACAAGAAATCCAGCTACTACCAATCCTTAAACATTTCTGGAAACCCCACTGGATCGGTATCGCAGTTCTCGTCAATCATTTCATCCCCTACAGTATCTACAAGTCCATAAGCTTTGGCTTCTTCCGCTGACATAAAAACATCCCTTTCCATATCTTCGGATACAACCCAAAAAGGCTTACCTGTTCTTAGTGCATAAACCCTTGTGATCATTTCGCGAACTTTGTGTAACTCTTCCACTTCTAGTAAAAATTCTGGTACCCTTGCCCGATAATAAGCACTAGCGGGTTGGTGAAGCATAATCCTCGCGTGAGGAAATGCTATACGCTTGGTGGGTTCTCCTCCAAGCAAAATGAAGGACGCCATGGACGCGGCTATTCCGAGGCATATTGTATATATATCTGGTGTCACCGTTTGCATCGTATCAAAAATTGCCATTCCTGAGATTAGCCACCCGCCGGGGGAGTTTATAAACAAAAAAATATCGCTAATTCCATCTTCTATACTGAGATACACCATGAGACCTGTAATATGATTCGTGATCTCGCCACGAATCTCTTGACCTAAAAAAAGTGTCCTTTCTCGATACATAACATTGTATAAGTCAACCCAAGTCGCTTCTTCATCTCCGGGAATCCGGTAAGGTACTTTTGGAACACCAATGGGCATATTAGATTAATATTATTAAATTTAAGTAAGAAAACTACACTTTAATATGGAAACGTAAGAATGGAAGAGAAAGAAAGAATCCGCAGTTTATTGTCTTCATTTTTTTTTCTTATTCTATATGAATACTATAGATTCTATTAATACGTAGATTGAAATAATACATAGATTGAAAGATTATACATATAAGTAAGGTAAGACAGATTGAATGAAAAAAAAACGAACTGGCGATTCGAATGATAAACAAAGAGAGATAGGGGTCTATTCTTCGTTTTTTCCAAATAGGCCAAGCTACCCATTGCATATTGGCACTTATCGAGTATAGAATAGATCTGCTTCTCTTTCTTCTTACGAGCAGAATTGACTTCTTATTTTTAATGGAATGAAATAAAAATTCACGCTTTCTGACACAGAACCCCCTGTAAGGGTTAGGTACATAGGATATGGATAGTCTTTGCCAATGCGATAAAATAAAGCGACATCGTGTCTATTTTTCTTTGCTAAAGGGGTATTTACATGGGTTTGCCTTGGTATCGTGTTCATACTGTCGTATTGAATGATCCGGGTCGATTGCTTGCGGTGCATATAATGCACACAGCTCTAGTTTCTGGTTGGGCGGGCTCGATGGCTTTATACGAATTAGCGGTTTTTGATCCCTCTGATCCTGTTCTGGATCCAATGTGGAGACAAGGTATGTTCGTCATTCCCTTCATGACTCGCTTAGGAATAACCGATTCGTGGGGTGGTTGGAGTATTTCAGGAGGAACTGTAACGAATCCGGGTATTTGGAGTTATGAAGGTGTGGCGGGGGCACATATTGTGTTTTCTGGCTTGTGTTTCTTGGCAGCTATCTGGCATTGGGTATATTGGGACCTAGCAATATTCACTGATGAGCGGACAGGAAAACCCTCTTTGGATTTGCCCAAGATCTTTGGAATTCATTTATTTCTTGCAGGGTTAGCTTGCTTTGGCTTTGGCGCATTTCATGTAACAGGTTTGTACGGTCCTGGGATATGGGTGTCCGATCCTTATGGACTAACCGGAAAAGTACAAGCTGTAAATCCAGCGTGGGGCGCAGAAGGTTTTGATCCTTTTGTTCCGGGGGGAATAGCTTCTCATCATATTGCTGCGGGTACCTTAGGCATATTAGCGGGTCTATTCCATCTTAGTGTCCGTCCGCCGCAACGTCTATACAAAGGATTACGTATGGGCAATATTGAAACTGTACTTTCCAGTAGTATCGCTGCTGTTTTTTTTGCAGCTTTTGTAGTTGCCGGAACTATGTGGTATGGGTCAGCAACTACCCCAATCGAATTATTTGGGCCTACTCGTTATCAGTGGGATCAGGGATACTTTCAGCAAGAAATATATCGAAGAGTTAGCGATGGGTTAGCCGAAAATCTTAGTTTATCAGAAGCTTGGTCTAAAATTCCCGAAAAATTAGCTTTTTATGATTATATTGGTAATAATCCGGCAAAGGGGGGATTATTCAGAGCAGGCTCAATGGACAGTGGGGATGGAATAGCTGTTGGATGGTTAGGACATCCCGTCTTTAGAGATAAAGAAGGGCACGAGCTTTTTGTACGTCGTATGCCTACTTTTTTTGAAACATTTCCAGTTGTTTTGGTAGATGAAGAGGGAGTTGTGAGAGCGGACGTTCCTTTTAGAAGAGCAGAATCAAAATATAGTGTTGAACAAGTAGGCGTAACGGTAGAGTTCTATGGTGGCGAACTTAATGGAGTAAGTTATTCTGATCCTGCTACTGTAAAAAAATACGCGAGGCGTTCCCAATTAGGGGAAATTTTTGAATTAGATCGGGCTACTTTGAAATCAGATGGTGTTTTTCGCAGCAGTCCAAGGGGTTGGTTCACTTTTGGTCATGCTACCTTTGCTTTGCTCTTCTTTTTCGGACACATTTGGCATGGCGCTAGAACCTTGTTCCGAGATGTTTTTGCTGGTATTGATCCAGATTTGGATGCTCAAGTGGAATTTGGAACATTCCAAAAAGTAGGAGATCCAACTACAAGGAGACAGGCAGTCTGATACCGCATTGCTATGGTATCTTTCACCTCTCTTTTTTGATTAGAAGTGGGAAACATCCCCCATCCTTTCTTTGACTCTTTTTCCTTCTTTATATGGGAAATGATCCCAAATGACAAATGAATAGGTGTGGAAGTTATAATTGTAAATAAACCACGATCGAATCTATGGAAGCATTGGTTTATACGTTCCTTTTAGTTTCCACTTTAGGGATAATTTTTTTCGCTATCTTCTTCCGAGAACCGCCTAAGGTTCCGACTAAAAAAGTGAAATAATTTAATGAAAGTAAGAAGTCTCCCCATCTGGGAGACTTCTTACTTTCATTAGTCCCCGTGTTCTTCGAATGGATCTCTTAATTGTTGAGAGGGTTGCCCAAACGCGGTATATAAGGCATACCCAGTAAAGCTTACAAGTAAACCAGATATGGAGATGGCGACTAAAGTTGCTGTTTCCATTTTTATAGAATTTCAAGATTACAAAGGATCTCTGAAAAGATCGTGTATTTACAACTACAACGGAATAGTATACAAAGTCAACACCAATGATTAAATAGAATTTATGGCTACACAAACCGTTGAAGATAGTTCTAGACCTGGCCCAAGAAAAACTGGGGCAGGTAATTTATTGAAACCCTTGAATTCAGAATATGGGAAAGTAGCTCCGGGTTGGGGGACTACTCCTTTTATGGGGGTTGCAATGGGTTTATTCGCGATATTCCTATGTATCATTTTAGAAATTTATAATTCTTCTGTTTTACTAGACGGAATTCTAATGAATTAGGTTTCTATTAACTAAAACTACGAAGTCATAGTTTTTCTATCCAAAAAAGGCTTTCTACTTTAAGCTCCACATTTCTAGACATTTTGGTAGTTCGACCGTGAAATTTTTTTGTTTCGGTATCTCTGGAATATGAGTGTGTGACTTGTTAGAATTGGATCCTATTGATAATACATAGAAAGGACCTGTTTTCTCTATCAAGATGGTTCTAATTCGTCGGATATTATTTATTCTAGTATCTGGAACACGAAATAGATAGAGTGGATCAAGAAAAAAAAATGAAACTATGATTCATACTCACTATTGAGACCTCGCAACCAGACTGAAAAAAAAAATTAAAGTAGTTCTTAATAAAAAAAGAAATTTTCTTCCTTCCAATTTTGTTTGCCTAAAAGACAATTTTTTTTCTCTCTATTTTGTCGAGTCATTACATCGATTCAATAAATGATCATCAAGCGGTTCTTATTCGAAGAACCCTTGCCCTTTGTTTAGCTTGAGATTCAATCATCGTGGCTCTAGTATGAATCTAAGGTTTTAATTGAACTGATTCGTAGGATCGCAACAAGATAATTTCTATCAGAAAACTACTAGAATTTTTTCTTTATTTATTTACTAGTAAAACAAGAGTAAATCTGCATTACGCAAAAAAAAGAAATCCAAAATAGGGAAGAGAAAAGTCAAGAGGCCTCTAATGATCAACATAAGGGAAAGAAAGAAAGACGAGCCAACTTGAGATTTTTTGGCATTATCATCGCAAAAAATAAATTATGGATTTTTCTTATTTCAGATCTTCAAAGCAAATTGACCCAATCCAGTAGCTAATGAAGTTTTGAACCTTTTTTTTCTAATATCCGTTGAAAATTTGTGTGTTTCTGCTTGAGCCGTACGAGATGAAATTCTCATATACGGTTCTCGGAGGGGGTTTCGGGTTAGTTACCTATCTCAATAAAGTATATGATTGGTTTGAGGAACGTCTTGAGATTCAGGCAATTGCGGATGATATAACTAGTAAATATGTTCCTCCTCATGTCAACATATTTTATTGTTTAGGGGGAATTACACTTACTTGTTTTCTAGTACAAGTCGCTACCGGTTTTGCTATGACTTTTTACTACCGCCCAACCGTTACAGAAGCTTTTTCCTCGGTTCAATACATAATGACCGAGGCCAACTTTGGTTGGTTAATCCGATCAGTTCATCGGTGGTCAGCAAGTATGATGGTTCTAATGATGATCCTGCACGTATTTCGTGTGTATCTCACAGGTGGGTTTAAAAAACCCCGCGAATTAACTTGGGTCACAGGTGTGGTTTTAGCTGTATTGACTGCGTCGTTTGGTGTAACTGGTTATTCTTTACCTTGGGATCAAATTGGTTATTGGGCAGTCAAAATTGTGACAGGTGTACCTGACGCGATTCCGGTAATAGGAGCGCCTTTAGTCGAGTTATTACGTGGAAGTGCTAGTGTAGGCCAATCCACTTTGACTCGTTTTTATAGTTTACATACCTTTGTACTGCCTCTGCTTACTGCCGTATTTATGTTAATGCACTTTCTAATGATACGTAAGCAAGGTATTTCGGGTCCTTTATAGGGAAGGTATATCATAGAGAATTCTAATTCTCATATATCATATCGGGTAGGTTGTGGTATTTCATTGCTACAAGCATGGGTTATTGTAAAATAAGACATGTCATTTAGATACTTCTCTTCAACTCCGAAGTATTTTGATATAAATAATACAAATAGTTGAAGTTAATTTTATGAAAGAAAATAAGACGGATTATGGGAGTGTGTGACTTGAATTATTGATTGGCCATGCAGATAGAGAATTGGATCTGCCGCATTAGAATTCACGACCAAAGTGTCTCCGCATCCAATCAACACGTAAGTCCCCTATTTAAGAAGGATAGGCTGGTTCACTTGAGGAGAATATTTTCTATGATCATACCCCAACCATGTCGTCCATGAAGAGGCTCCGTAAGATCCCATAAAGTAGAAATCGAATAAGTCATGTGACATGATCCAATTCTCTATTTATTACACTAACTTTTTTATTATAGTATGGAAATGCATTCATTTTCTTTGCATCAATTGCGATCTGCAATACTATCGGAGTAAAAGAAGGGGTCTAAGGAAGAACGTAGGCTAAACTTTTTGATTTTTTATTAGTAACAAGTAAATACTTTGTTTGGACGTAAGAAACTTGCAATATTGGGGGGAATAAACACCAATTAATCAAGAGACATGAGACAATCCACAAAGCAATTGATCATGATCAAATTTTTAAGCCCACTTGGATATTGAGCATTTACCCATAAGAATAGGATTCTTTTCAATGACTAGCTGTAGGTGCAACTTCAGAAAATAGAATCTGATAAAACTTTTCTTACTTAGAGTCATTGAGTCATTATATACGTTATTTTTTTATCGATCCTCCAGGGTCTTAGTTCTTTCATTCTTGCTCGAGCCGGATGATTAAAAATTCTCATGTCCGGTTCCTTTGGGGGATGGATCTTAAAGAATTCACCTATCCCAATAACAAAAAAACCTGACTTAAATGATCCTGTATTAAGAGCAAAATTAGCTAAAGGGATGGGACATAATTATTACGGGGAACCCGCGTGGCCCAACGATCTTTTATATATTTTTCCGGTAGTAATTCTGGGTACTATCGCATGTAATGTGGGTTTAGCGGTTCTCGAGCCGTCAATGATTGGTGAACCGGCGGATCCATTTGCAACCCCTTTGGAAATATTGCCCGAGTGGTACTTCTTTCCTGTGTTTCAAATACTCCGTACAGTACCCAATAAGTTATTGGGCGTTCTCTTAATGGTTTCTGTGCCAACGGGCTTATTGACAGTACCCTTTCTAGAGAATGTCAATAAATTCCAAAATCCATTTCGTCGCCCAGTAGCTACGACCGTTTTTTTAATCGGTACTGCAGTAGCTCTTTGGTTAGGTATTGGAGCAACATTACCCATTGATAAATCCTTAACTTTAGGTCTTTTTTAGGGATTTTTCAGGTTGATTCCGTCAATCGTGAAGTACCGTGTATAGGTATCTAGGAAATAGTTACTTCCAAGTGAATCTTTCCTAGATACCTAAAATCTATTTTATTATGATCCATTTCGCGAAAATTTAGATTATGTCAAAGATGCAAAGTTGTTTTCTTTTTTCTTTTTATTGTAACTCGAAAAAGAAGAGGAGGAAAAAATTGTAATGGATTTAAAACGAGAACTTATTCCTAGGTAAATCAATTGGGAGATGCTTCTCTAGAGTATCCCATATCAGTTTTCCATCTTGCATACGAAAACTCTCAATTCTCATAAGATCTCCTTCAGTCTTACTCAAAAGGTCCAATAGTGTATGTATATTGGCCCTTTTGAGACAATTATATGTTCTAGAAGGCAGTTCTAATTGATCAATAAAAATACAATTCAATGGAATTCCTTTTTTGTTTTTCTTTAGATTAGTTAATCTTTTTTGAAAGCTTAAAAAGGGTGGGGTAAACCTGTTTTTATTTTCTTCGAAACTAGTGCCCTCTTCCTCGGCGTGTAGAAAAGGAAGAAATAAATCAATCAAATTACGAGAAGCCTCATAAAGCGCTTCCTTAGGGGTTAAACTTCCATTCGTCCATATTTCTAGAAAAAGTATCTCATATTTTTCATTTCCCTTCCCACAAGAAAAAATACTATAATTCACATTTCGAACAGGCATAGATACAGCATCTATAGGATAACTTCCATCTTCAGAATTCTTTCTGAGTTCTGTGTGATATCCGCGATCTCTCTTGATCTGTAACTCAATACAGAAATCAATGGGTTCTGTCAAGTTAGCTATAGGTTGTACCGTATCAACGATTTCTACGGAAGGCGGTAAGATGATATCTTGAGCAGTTATGTATCTAGGACCTTTGACGCAAATTGACGCGTCTCTAACTCCATAGACATTACTTCTTAATATAATTTCTTTCAAATTGAGTAAAATTTCTTGTACGGATTCTTCAATACCTGCTATTGTAGAATATTCGTGTGGTACGCTCCCAAATTTTGCACGTGTGATACATGTTCCTTCTATTTCTCCAAGTAAAGCTCTTCGCAAGGCAATACCAACGGTATCCGCTTGACCTTTTCTAAGCGGGGACAAAATGAAACGACCATAATAAAGACGCTTACTATCTACTCTTGATTCAACACACTTCCACTGTAGTGTTTGAGTGGACCCTGTTACCTCCTCTCGAACCATATAGACTAGTATTTTTATTTGATCATTGAATCGTTTATTTCTCTTGAAAGCGGTTTAATTCTTTTACAGACGTCTTTTTTTAGGAGGTCGGCATCCATTATGTGGCATAGGTGTTACATCGCGTATACAACTTAATCGTACACCACTTTTAGCAATGGCTCGTAATGCGGCATCTCTTCCACTACCAGCACCCTTTACCATAACTTCTGCTCGTTGCAAACCCACTGTACGAATAGCATCTACAGCTGTTCTTTGACCAGCATAGGGTGATGCTTTTCTTGAGCTTTTGAATCCACAAGTACCCGCGGAGGACCAGAAAACCACCCGACCTTGGGGATCCGTAACTGTTATAATGGTATTGTTGAAACTAGCTTGAACATGAATAACTCCTTTTGTTATTCTACGTGCACTTTTCCGTAAACTAAAACGCGCATTCCTACGCAAACCAATACGTACTCTCCTACGTGAACCTATTTTTGGTATAGCTTTTGTCATATTTTATTAACTCAAAAATATGAGTTAGAAATAACAAAAAGAAAAAAAGATACAAAGATATCCGTTTCAAGGTAAAATATATCCTTTACTTGAATTTTTTTATTTGGAATTTGAACATTTTCGCGTTTTACTTTTTTTTTTACTTTTTAGAAAGTAAAGTTTTTTTTTTCGAAATATTAGCCCTGTCTTTGTTTATGCTTCGGATTGGAACAAATGACTCTAATTCGTCCACGCCTACGAATAAGTCGACATTTTGTACAAATTTTACGAACGGAAGCTCTTATTTTCATATTTCCGTATTCCTTTCTTAAACTATGAATTTCTTCTTTGAGAAATAATAAGTCTCTTTGCTTGAATTTTGGAACTTTGAATTTATTACCCTGGAAAAAAAGCAAAAACCTAATCCTTTGAATCTTTGGTACCCTTCAAATCTTCGGTATCCTTCGAGTCTTCGGTACGTTTCGAATCCTTATGGGGAAGTCTATAAATTATACGCCCCTTGCTTGAATCATAACGACTTACTTCAATTTTTACCCTATCCCCCATCAGTATTCGTATAGAACTAGACCGGATCTTTCCTGAAATATAGCCTAGGATTATGGTGTCATTCTCTAGGCGAACACGGAACATTCCGTTGGGTAGGGCTTCCGTAACTAAACCCTCAAAAGTTATTTTTGCTTCTCTCGGGTTTTTTTTTTCTCTCCTATTTTTTTTTTCCGTCATATTTTTTTCTCCTATTTTTCTATTTTTATCCGAAAATAAAAAAAACGTTGTATTTTTGTTTGAAAAATAGGAAGTTCAAGATAGAATTTGGGTACTATAACTATAGGTGGGGCGATTACCACTATAGGCGAGGCGATTACCATATATAACATAAGACTTCTCCCCCAATTCTGTTTAGTCGAGCTTCTCGATCTGTCATTATACCTCGAGAAGTAGAAAGAATAGCAATTCCCATTCCACCCAAAACCTTAGGAATTCCTTGATAGTTGGTATAAATTCGTAAGCCGGGTCGGCTGATACGCTTTAAAAAAGTTCTAGTTCTATATATTCCCTTTCTAGTCTTTTTCTTTTGATGTTGTAAAGTTGAAACCAAGAAATATCTGTTACTTTCCTGATGTTTTCGAACACTTTCAATAAAACCCTCTCGTAGAAGTATTTTAACAATGTTTTCGGTCATATTTGTAGATACTACCCGAACTGTTCCTTTTTTATTCATGTCCGCGTTTCTTATAGAGGTTAGTAAATCAGCAATAGTGTCCTTGCCCATAAGACTCTAATTCTAGGTTCCTCCTAATTTTTCTATAATCAACATGTTTTATTTTTTCTTTTAATTTAGGATTCTAAAGCATATACGTGAGACACAATCTACAAATTTTTTCTTTGATCTATATCTCGTCTACTAGTATTTATAAAACTTCAGGAGCTAATGAAACTATTTTAGTAAAATTCAATTCTCTCAATTCCTCGGCGATCGCGCCAAAAACGCGCGTTCCTTTTGGATTTCCTTTTTGATCAATGATAACCGCTGCATTGTCATCATAGCGTATTATTATACCGTCTTCGCATTTGAACTCTTTACATGTACGTACAATTACAGCTCGAATTACTTCGGATCTTTCTAGGGGCATTCGGGGCAGTGCGTCTTTAATTACAGCAACAATAACATCACCAATACGAGCATATCGCTGATTACCAGCAGCTCCTATGACTCGAATACACATCAATTTTCGAGCTCCACTGTTATCTGCTACATTTAAAAGGGTCTGAGGTTGAATCATATTATTTGGATTTCCATTTGTTATTTCAATGCAAAAGGATGAAAGAAATATTGTCTTTCCAGAAAGAAGGACCCGGTTTTTTATCTTCCATACTCCCTTTTTGGGTTCTATATTTCTAATCGAAGAAATTGACTTCGTATGGGCATTTTACTGGCAGCTATGGAGATAGCTGCTCTAGCTACAGTTTCGGATACTCCGCCCATTTCATAAAGTATTCGACCTGGTTTAACAACGGCTACCCAATATTCTGGGGATCCTTTTCCCGAACCCATACGTGTTTCCGTGGGTCTTAATGTAACCGGTTTGTCGGGAAATATACGTACCCATATTTTTCCACCACGACGTGCATATCGTGTCATTGCTCTTCGTCCTGCTTCTATCTGCCTCGCCGTAACCCAAGTGGGTTCAAGTGCTTGAAGAGCATATCTACCAAAACAAATACGATTGCCTCGGCAGGATTTTCCCTTCATTCTTCCTCTATGTTGTTTACGAAATCTGGTTCTTTTGGGGTTATAGTCGATGGTTCTTTCTTAGTTCCATCTCTACTGCAAAACTGGACATGAGAGTTTCTTCTCATCCAGCTCCTCGCGAATGAAATGAGAAAGTGTGCAAATTTATCTAATTCCATAATATTCAAAAAATATTACGGATAGATACACATTAATAGGAAAGGTTAGGGTTTTTAATATTGAATTTATTAAAATACTAAAATATATAGTCAAGAAAGAGGATTTAGAATATATCTAGATGTGTGTGTTTATTTATCTATATTCTATATTTAATGTAATCTTTTTTTTTTTTTTTTTAATTTCTTTTTTTATTTGACTCCTATTGAATCACGGTAAAGTATTCTAATTCAATAAGGATTTCGCGGGCGAATATTTACTCTTTCCTGTCTTATTTGTTAATTCATAACCTTATCAAATAAGGCAATTTTTTTGGTTTGTTCCGCCATCCCACCCAATGAAGTATTAGGATTCTTTTCAATAAAATCCTATGCAGTCATGAGTTCTGTCGTTCCCACAGCTTCTCCCTTAATGATTAGGTTTAAATTTCGCAATGGAGCTTTCAAAAAATATCTTTCCGAGTCAATTCTATCAGTTTTATTAACCCGGACCGCTCTTTATTATTGCTTAAATTTTGTATTTCTGGTTTCAATTAAGTTAAGATTTCGAATTCTCTGTTATTTTTATTATATTGATGCTTTATCACATTGCCTTTTATTATTTAATTCATAGACCATACATATTGGAATCCTATATCTTTCTTATTTATCTTCCTTCTTTCTATCATCTCTCCTTTTATCCACATCCCTTTAGTTTTACTTCACAACCTAGAATCCTATCTCTTTTTTAGAGAAAAAATTGCAGTTGCTACAACTATATGATAGATTTACTCGTTTATGATAGATGTTTTTATTCATATAGTGACTGTTTCTTAGTTAGGATCTCGACAATACGAAGCAATAGGTTGGTTAGTAATTCATTTTCTATAATTACATAGTAGGGTTCATTCTATTTTATAGTTTGAATCCCTTTTTTGGACCCTAAAGAAAAAACTAACGAGTCACACACTAAGCATAGCAATTTTATTAAAAGATTTATCAATTTTCATTAAATCTTATAGAAAGAGGTAGAATTTCTTCTTTTTTTCAGGATTTTTTGGAAAAATAAGGCTCTTGTCATTTTTATTCTATCACCGGATAGAATGGGGAAGACAAGGTTAGTTATTCTTCGTCTACGAATATCCAAATTTTTACTCCTAATACTCCATAGATAGTTCGAATTGGATAGCAGCAATAATCAATTTTAGCGCGAATTGTTTGGAGGGGAAGTCTACCCTTTTTGATGCATTCAGCACGGGCAATTTCTTTCCCTGCGAGACGGCCTGCTATTTTTACTTTTACTCCCTTTATATCCGCTTTTTTAGTTAATTCAATGGCTTTTTTCATGGCCTTTCGGAATGAAACTCTATTTTTTAATTGGAAAGCTATATATTCTGCAAGAATATTAGGTTGTCTATAAGGTTCTTTAACTTTTTCGATACCAATATTAAGTCTCTGGTTTACAGAATTAACTTCCTTTTGTAGATCTTTCTCTAATTCTCCGATTGCTCCTTTTTTCTTTAATAAATTGGGGAACCCTATATGGATTATGACGTGGATTGTATCAATTTCTTTTTGAATTTCTATATGTGTAATTACTTCGGAACTTGAGCCGGAGTCCGTTTTTCTGTTATGTGTAATTACTTCGGAACTTGAGTCTGATTCTATTTTTCTATTTGAGCCTTTTTTTCTATTCTTTTGTATATAGTTCTTGATACAATTCCGTATTTTTTTATCTTCCTGTAGACCTTCAGAATAATTTTTTGGTTGTGCGAACCAAAAGGAATGGTGATTTTGGGTTGTACCAAGTCTGAAACCAAGTGGATTTATTTTTTGTCCCATATTTTTCTATTCTTTTTTTTTTTTACAGGGAATCAAATCGTAGATGGATCTAAAGATTATTTAGAATTCTTTACTATATTTAGTACAATTGTTATATGACACATGGTTTTTTTTATGGGAGAACTACGTCCTCGGGCCCGAGGTCTGAATTTTTTCATAATAGTACTCCTACTGACTTCGGCTTTAGTGATGAATAGATTAGCTTTGTCGAAATCCCTATAATGAGTAGCATTTGCCGCTGCTGAATAAACCAACTTTAAGATGGGATAAGATGCTCGATAAGGCATGAGGTTCAATATCATAACAGTTTCTTCGTAGTAACGCCAGCGAATCTCATCAAGAACTCTTTGTGCTTTGAAAACAGACATATGCATGCGTTTTTGTGCTTTGAAAACCCGTTCGAACTTAAGTAGACGATCGGTTGGCACTTTCCTTGCGAGTTTCCTTAGCCCACTCTTCTTCTTCTTTATCCTAGGGGTATACTTTACCAGTTTGAAACTTGTCATAAATAAGGTTATTCCCCACATACGTATTTCTTTTTTTTATTTTGAATCTTTCTATTATGAATTCAGTTAACGACGAGATTTAGTATCCTTTCTTGCACTTTCATAACTCGTGAAATGCCGAGTAGGCACAAATTCCCCTAATTTCCGCCCCACCATAGGATTTGTTATGTAAATAGGTATATGTTCCTTTCCATTATGAATCGCGATTGTATGGCCAACCATAGCGGGTAGAATGCTAGATGCCCGGGACCACGTTACTATTGTTTCTTTCTCCTCCTTCATATTGACCTTTTCTATTTTTGCCAATAAATGATGAGCTACAAAAGGGTTCGTTTTCTTTCGTGTCACAGCTGATTACTCCTTTTTTTCCATTTTAAAGAGTGGCATTCTATGTCCAATATCTCAATCGAAGTGTGGAGGTCAGAATAAATAGAATAATGATGAATGGAAAAAAGAGAAAATCCTTTAGCTGGATAAGGGGCGGATGTAGCCAAGTGGATCAAGGCAGTGGATTGTGAATCCACCATGCGCGGGTTCAATTCCCGTCGTTCGCCCATCGCATTATTGCAAATCCAAAAAATGCAATTTTCCATATTCCTAGTTACGTATTTACTTACGACGACGAAGAATAAAACTATCACTATATTTTTTCCTTTTCCTAGTTCTTCTTCCAAGCGCAGGATAACCCCAAGGGGTTGTGGGTTTTTTTCTACCAATGGGGGCTTTCCCTTCACCGCCCCCATGGGGGTGGTCCACAGGGTTCATAACTACCCCTCTTACTACGGGGCGTTTACCTAGCCAACACTTAGATCCGGCTCTACCCAAACTTTTTTGGTTCACCCCAACATTACCCACTTGTCCGACTGTTGCTAAGCAGTTTTGGGATACCAAACGGACCTCCCCAGATGGTAATCTTAAAGTGGCCAATTTACCCTCTTTTGCAATCAGTTTCGCTACAGCACCTGCTGCTCTAGCTAATTGCCCACCCCTTCCACGTGTGATTTCTATGTTATGTATGGCCGTGCCTAAGGGCATATCGGTTGAAGTAGATTCTTCTTTTCTCTCAAAAAACCCCTTCCCAAACTGTACAAGCTTCTTCCAAAGCATACGGCTTTCTAGATGTATATGACGATCTCTAGACAGATGGATCTTATATGAATCGTATGATGAAGTACCACATGAGTGGATATATAGGAAAGGAATCCAAATCTGCCGAATCGCTCATGTTATGATCTTCTACATCCTAGGTCTCCGCGTTCCGTCATCTGGCTTATGTTCTTCATGTAGCATTCAGATCGAATGACTCTATGAAATTACGTCGATACTTCTACATATTATGGGTAACGTAGGAGACATTCCTATTTTCCCCGGGGGTCTTAATTACCACTGCTTAGCTTTCAATTCGCCTCTGACCATCAAATTAAATGTGAATAACCCGTCCTCCTCTCTTTGAAACAAGGGGCGCTTCCGGTTCTGTGCGTGCTTCAAACAATTTTGTCTTCTCCATATTACCATATCTCTAGAGTCAATAATTTTCTATGAGGAACTACTGAACTCAATCACTTGCTGCCGTTACTCAACAGTTTTCTGTTGAGGTCTATCCCGTAGAGGTAGTAAAATTGGATCAGTGATCGATTTCTAGGTTTCGTCGTAAACCTAATTGGTTACTTCCAATTACGTAAATCAATAGTTCAAACCGCACTCAAAGGTAGGGCATTTCCCATTGATATAGGAACTTTTGTACCAGAAACAATAGTATCTCCAATTATAGCCCCTCTGGGATGTAAAATGTATCTCTTCTCACCATCCCCATAGTGTATGAGACAAATGTATGCATTTCGATTAGGGTCGTATTCTATGGTTACGATTCTACCAGATATGTCTTTTTGATTCCGTCGAAAATCGATTTTACGGTATAGGCGCTTATGACCTCCCCCTCTATGCCTTGCGGTAAT